AGTTCAATGGTAAAACATCTCCTTGCCAAGGAGAAGGTACGGGTTCGATTCCCGTCGCTCGCCAGCTTAATTTAGTAAGGTACTATGATAATAAATTCAGTCTAGTTGACTACTTAACTACTTATACTACTTAAGTACTTATATTAAATTAAGTAGTTGTTAGTCTAGTATCGTATCCCTTCCTATCTTATCCTTTGCACTTGACTCAAAAAAAAAAAAAGAGTGCTTCGGGGGCGAAAATCGAACTTGCCAAGAGGGTGCCCTAAACGGGGGATTCACCGAGACAAACAAGAGAAAATGGCTATTAAAGGGGAATAGACTGTGCCTTTCTTTTATTTCTTTTTTCTTTTCTGCCTGCTGAATAAAAAAAAAGGGTTGGATATAGCCCTTTACCATATCTATACAATCTACCATATCTATACAAATAGAATAGTCCATTTATTTATATGGACTGCTAAGTGCGGAGACGGGAATCGAACCCGTGACCTCAAGGTTATGAGCCTCGTGAGCTACCAAACTGCTCTACTCCGCTCTGTAGGGCCAAAAACCGGTGGATGAAAAAGGTTGAATACAAGTCTCTACCATGTCTAGACAAATAGAATAGTCTTTTTATACAGAATGGAGCGGGTAGCGGGAATCGAACCCGCATCGTTAGCTTGGAAGGCTAGGGGTTATAGTCGACGTTGGTTGATTATTTTTAACGTCTCTAATTCAAAACCGAACATGAAATTTTGATTTCATTCGGCTCCTTTATGGCTATTTTCACCACTTAACATCTATGTTAGCTTTTCTGTCTGAATGGAACCAAAGCTCTCCGCTTTCTAGATGATCCCTATAGAGTAGGAGATAGAAATTTTCCTAAATATCTATCTAAGAAATTTTCCTAAATATCTATCTAATCTACTTATTTCGTTCCCTAATTTCATTCAAGAGATCCTGAGGAAAAGAGTTGGGTTTCCACCGAGCTGAAACAATATCCTGATGGTTCTAGTAAACCAAAACTATCGTTTTTTAGCTATTGGGCTTCCATTTCTTTTTTAACTAAAAGAAGATTTAGTTACGATTGGAAATAAACTTTTTTGTATCTTCATCCATAGATCCTTTACTCATATTTATTCAATTGGAATACTTAATCCAATGCAAAATTGTGCTTCGCGCCTCTGTACCCATAATCAAATTTGTATTTTGCATGCAAATTGAATTAGTCTTTGGATACTAATCGCGAGAATGTATATTCTTCCTCAATATGCTATTGAGAGAAAAAGGATTAAACCCTTTATAAGAACTAAAGTTTTCATCGGAATATGAATATAAAAAAACTTAAGGATGCCTTAAGTATATCATTTCAAATTCAGTTATTAATAGAACGAATCACACTTTTACCACTAAACTATACCCGCTACATGTAGATTATGATACCAACACTACCCTTTGTCAAGGGTAGCCATTCGAGGAGGAGGCTAATCCCACCCACCTACGGAGAAAAGTGAGCAGTTGGTACTTCAATCGCAGACCTTTAATTTAGGATTTAGATGGCCCCTCTATAGTCTGTAAAAGAAATCTCTTCTTACCATGCCACTATCGTATGAACCAAATGTATGCATTTCGATTAGGATCGTATTCTTCGTATTCTATAGTCCTACAATATACACTAAGAGATATAGGGGACAGTACCCATCAATCCCTTTCTTCCTTTTCTTTTTTGTTAGGCAGGCTGTAGAATAATTTTTCTACTCTGCAGTATAAATTCGACTGCCCACTTTTTAGAATAAAATTGTTGATAAAACTCCAATATAGTTTGCTCAAAATACACCTTTTGGATAATATTCAAGTACTATTTCCAAAGGGTACCCGTTGAAAATTGCTGCAACAAATCCGTCCAACCAAAACTGAAAAAATTGAAAAGTTTTGAACTCGAAGGTTTTTCCAAGGAATGTCTGTGAAAAATTGTTTCAATCTCGCACCAAAACAGATAAGATGAAAATTAATACAATATCCAGCCATATGGGTATATGAAGAGAGCGAATTCCTTTATACCCCCAATTAGAATTAAGGGAAATAAAACATAAATGGAGAAAGTTCTCATCATAAGATCAGCCAATAGAAGAAAAAAGTCCTAATTCTGCAGAACATTCTGAGCACGTGAAAAGTGAATAGGCTAGGCTAAAGATAAAAAAAACAAAGTCTACCATTTTTTTAACAGCAGTTCTTATTGCCCCTTTGGCCTTTTTGAACCTCACCATGAATAAACTTCTATATTGAGATATAGAAAATAAAATCTCTACATATATATATCTATACATGTATTATGTACATTAATATATACATATATTTTGTACATTATGCAGTAGATCTATAATGGTAAATGAAAGTGGCTAATTTTTGAATAATTTTGAATAAAAAGCCCTTTTAACTCAGTGGTAGAGTAATGCCATGGTAAGGCATAAGTCATCGGTTCAAATCCGATAAAGGGCTTTTCCCTTAGTGGTAGAGTAATGTCACGGCAAGACCGAAGTCATCGGTTCGAATCCGATAGAGTACTTTTCTACTAAATTCATTCACTTTTTTTCTTTTTTTTTTGAAAATGTCTCCGTTTTTTATTGAATTTTATGACTTCGTTTAGTATGAGATGCCCATATTTTTGGTCTGAACACTAAACGAAGCATAGAGTTTAAATTGGAAAAAATAAATGAAATTGGACTCTTTTTCCTGTTAGAGCAATCAAATAAATATCTGTACTGAACTAATCTAGAGTCCTTTTTATTAATCTATTCTTATTCTATTTCCTTTAAAAGTTAAAGGAATTTCCCTAAAAAGCAGGGGATGATCCGTGAATTAACCTAACCATCAACTAAAAAAAATCCTATGAAAGCATAACAGAAAAGTAGGAAAGACTCTTTGCTTTGATCTATTTATACTCTTCGATTCGAGTATATTGACAATTCCAAAAAACTGCTCATACTATCATTATAGTATAATGACGAGTGGTTCTATATAGCACTATCGTCTAGTGATGCCCCTATCGTCTAGTGGTTCAGGACATCTCTCTTTCAAGGAGGCAGCGGGGATTCGACTTCCCCTGGGGGTAGGGAGTATTATAAAAAGGGATTAATCATAGATTACCAAAAACCCTAGAATAAATTCTTCCTGGGTCGATGCCCGAGCGGTTAATGGGGACGGACTGTAAATTCGTTGACGATATGTCTACGCTGGTTCAAATCCAGCTCGGCCCAAAAATCTAGGGCTTCGTGAATATGAACTAAATCCATTTTTTTATGGAAGAAAAAAATATATGCCATAAACCCCGCAGGGATTGTAGTTCAATTGGTTAGAGCACCGCCCTGTCAAGGCGGAAGCTGCGGGTTCGAGCCCCGTCAGTCCCGAACTGGGGTTCATCCCTGTTAAGCATCCATGGCTGAATGGTTAAAGCGCCCAACTCATAATTGGTATTGTGCAGGTTCAAATCCTGTTGGATGCACGCGAACGGGAACGTTCCATAAGTCTATGGGAACTGGCTTGAATGGAAAAATTCATCTTTCCTTTTTTTTCATCAAGAATTTCCCTGAAAAAAAGGGGGGGGCAGAAGGCAAGATCAAATATCTATGGAGAACCCTTACTTTACTTTTTTTATTTCGCAGCTCTCAATAAAAAGAGAGCTGTATAGGAATCTTTTTTTTTAACTACTTCCGGTTGATAAGGAAAGACATACATATCATATGTGGATTAGTATAATTTGGGATATTACTCTATTTTTATGGTATGATGATACCATCCTCATCTTAACTTCCTATTTGACTCTTATCTTAAGGAATAGAGTTCCGGTATTTTACCGGAATCCAATCCATACACAAATTGGATTCGTTTATTGTTAGAGAATGAATTTAATATAATTAGTTCCTTTTTAGGGGTTAAACCACACCACTTCCATTTTGTAGTTCCAACTTTGTTTGTGTATGTTCAATGAATTCTTGGAAAGAATCCACCTCATTCTCAATCCATTTGTCGACTCCTTTTTTTATGAATCTGTTCTCATCTTTACACCCAAAAAGCAGATATTGACAGTAACCTAATAAAATAAAAACCAAGCAAACGCTCTTTTTTCTAAATTTTAATATTGGATCTTTTTTATTTAAGATCCTCTTTTCTCCATCTCATTTCTACTTCTACTGCTTATTTGGATGTCTATGTGACCCATAGAAAGCCGGTTATATAATACATACATACATAATTGTATGTATAACTATAAGAAAAAGGAAGGGAAATTGGATAAGAAAGATTCTTGGCTATACATATATATAGAAAAGCAAAAGTAGAAAAGGATGAAAAATAGAGGGGTTCCGAATCTAATCAAAAAACCAATTTTGGTCTTAGTATGGATAAGGGATCTTCCTATGTTATATTATTCCACTATCAACCATGAATTGATTTGATAGATCCTATATTCATAACCTTGACATTCGGTGATATATTATATATATATAATATGGAATTAATTCAGTATTATCAGAATGCAAGTCCTCCCCTTGAATTTACAGGGATACCTACCCCCTTTTCCTCTCCATGGGATTACATCCCGAGTTATTGTTAAAAAAAAAAAATAAAGAGGTTATGGAAGTAAATATTCTCGCATTTATTGCTACTGCATTGTTCATTCTAGTTCCTACTGCCTTTTTACTTATTATTTATGTAAAAACAGCTAGCCAAAACGATTAATTGGAATTCCAATTAATCATTGAAGAAATGAAAAAGGGATTAAAAAAAAAAAATCCAAGTCTTAAATGAAAGGATCTGGTTGGAATCCTAAAGTGTGGTATAAAAAACTACATATAGTTTTTTATACCACACTTTAGATTCTTTCTATTATATTATCTTGAATCTACATAGAATTCTATTATATTATCTTGAATCTACATAGAATAGATTAGTAGATTGAAATAGTAATCTAATTCAACCTCTTTTTTCACTGCATCCACTTTTGATTTCAAGCAAGTCAAAATCAAAAAAATGGAAGACAATTCTTCATTGAAAGAATCCATGGAGAGGGAGAACAATAATACGAGAATAGACTATAATAAAAAAAAGTAAATAAAAGGAAAAAACCTGCGAATCTTTCATACTTACAAAATGACGCGAGATGCTTCACGCGAGATCCTTCAAAAACAAAAAAAAGAACAAAAAAATTTCTAAGAATAAGAAAAGAGTATAAATGGAAAATGTCCGATCTGCTGTGAATAGCTTCGTGTAAGAAAGTCTAATTTTCTTATGTAAAGAACTTTATTTTTACTCGTCACTTCTAGTAGAAATTCTTAATTACTATAATCGCTCTTTCTATTTCTATTCTATTTCTTTCTATTTCTATTATAGTAGAATGAAACATAGTGGAATAGAACGACTCTTTCTTAAAAGAGTTTTTTACAAGAGTGAAACAAAACTAAAGAAAGAGAGAAAAAAGAAAGTTTGGCAAAATGATTAATACAAAATAAAATGATCAATTAAAGAAAAGAGTTGATACTACAATTCGACTACTCAATCAATTAGTAGTATCCCTAGAGTCCACTTCTCCCCCATACTACTAGCGAAAGAGAAAATGTAAAGACTACCATTAAAGCAGCCCAAGCGAGACTTACTATATCCATGTAAATTATGTCTCCTATTTCTATGAAGGAATTATTTTACTATTGATCAATAATCATAGTGGAATTAAGGGTACAGAGTCAAAATTCTGCTCTAAGACTACGGATGAATCAGTTAAAGGAATTTACTCCTATCAAATTCTTATTCTTATATGATTTCTGGTAGAATTGGAGAGTATTAAGTATAAATATGATACATATACCTTTTCTTTAAAAAAGAAAGAGTGTGGGAATGTCCTGAATAGAAGACGCGGGAATAGAGAGATTTTTTCTTCCTTTTGTTACCTTTTTTATAAGCAAAGGACGTCAAAATATACCATAAAATTAGGATAGATAAATATGTATTGGATACCTACTTTACCCATGTTTATTTTTGACCTAAACCCTACTACCCCACTTTCTCTCTTTCTATGAAAGAGTGAGGAGACCTTATCCACTCCACAATTCCGAAATTGAGTTTTGATCAGCCTATTCAATCTGATTCTCGACAGAATCAGTAGCCTTTACTTTAGTGTATGTAGGTAGCATAAGATGTACGAAGTATATGTAGTAAGATGTATGATAAATAAAATGTATGATAATTAGAAAGTCTTGATATTTCTTCGCAAAGTCCCTTCTTCAATCTTAGATTGAAAAAAGGACCTTTGGATACGAAGGTTTATGGCACCTTAGCCTCATAGTTTTAAATTCCTGAATCAATTCAAATTAATAAAAGAATAAGGAAACGCTACCTCATCTCTGTTGGTAGCTCCCCGTTTGGGCCACTGCCGCCAAAACAAAGCCTCGTTTGAGGATAGAACTATGGTATGGATTCTCAAAATCCAGTATCGCCAGACCTAGTTACTCTCTTGCCCCAACTTATGAGGGTACGAAATTTTTGAGTTTGATTTAGTACTATAATCCTAAGTATTTTATTGATCAGGCGGCACCCAGATTTGAACTGGGGATAAAGGATTTGCAGTCCCCTGCCTTACCACTTGGCCATGCCGCCAAAAAATCCGATCTAAAATCGAGAAAAGAACAAGTATTCATCCATATTTTCTTACTAAAACCCCTTTTCTTTCTATTCTATTGAAATGGCAAAGAAGCAAAAGTGGATTTCCAGTCACAGACTGCAAAATTCAGAACAAATTGGAACCATTAACTAGAATTTTTTTTTTTGAATTGCATTAGTAAACGACTCTTAAATCGGTATTCTCTCCTTTAATGGCATAATAAAATAGAATAAAAGTTTCCCTAATCTGTATATAGGTAAACTCCAGGTCCGAACAGCATTATTATCTATGGATCCCCCCTATGTTATCCCTACGGGGAATCATGCTTTAATTTTTCATTGCATTAAATATCTTGAATAAAAAGAGGAAATTTGCTCTGATATAGATTATGGCCTGGCCTTCTTTTCTTGGCCCACACAAGTGAAATTACGATAAAAGAAAGGATATGTGAATAGGTGGATAACTAGATTAGCAAGTACTTCAAAAAAGTAAGTACTTTATTTTAGGATTCTACAACGAAATCCTTTATTTTTCAGCAATTCTATTACTACGAAACAAAAAATAACCTTTAATTTCTTTTTGAAAATAAAACTAAGCGTACTATTCTAAATTCTAAATCGAACTAAAGTCAAACTTTCTAGTGCTTATAAATTATTATGGCTTTATTTCTTTCATAGAAAGGAGATAAAAGAGAAATATTTGCTATCCAATCTGATTCGAATATCTTAAAGTTTAAGTGGCAGAATTTTTTCTAGGGCTTTTTTATCAATTCATTTTAATTCCATTTCTACCCCTGCCAAAGTCAAACTTTCGTCAAAATGATCTTTATTCATATGTATGAAATACATATATGAAATACGTATGTGGAGTTCCCTAGAATTTCATGTGATTCAGTAAACAGAATATAGATTCCATGATTGCTAGATTGATCCGTAGGGATTGATAAAGAGTGAGCTGATAATGGAATTTTTCTTCGACAAATAGGAAACTTAAGATTAAGATGCTCCGGAATGGAAATGAGGGAATGTCTACAATACCCGGATTTAGTCAGATCCAATTCGAGGGATTTTGTAGGTTCATTAATCAAGGCTTGGCAGAAGAACTTGAGAAGTTTCCAACAATTAAAGATCCAGATCACGAAATTGCATTTCAATTATTTGCGAAAGGATATCAATTGCTAGAACCCTCGATAAAAGAAAGGGATGCTGTGTATGAATCACTCACTTATTCTTCTGAATTATATGTATCTGCGAGATTCATTTTTGGTTTCGATGTGCAAAAGCAAACCATTTCTATTGGAAACATTCCTATAATGAATTCCTTAGGAACCTTTATAATAAATGGAATATACCGAATTGTGATCAATCAAATATTGCTTAGTCCTGGTATTTACTACCGCTCGGAATTAGACCATAAGGGAATTTCTATATACACCGGGACTATAATATCAGATTGGGGAGGAAGATCGGAATTAGCAATTGATAAAAAAGAAAGGATATGGGCTCGCGTGAGTAGAAAACAAAAGATATCTATTTTAGTTCTATCATCAGCTATGGGTTCGAATCTAAGAGAAATTTTAGATAATGTTTCCTACCCCGAAATTTTCTTGTCTTTCCCGGATGCTAAGGAGAAAAAGAGGATTGAGTCAAAAGAAAAAGCTATTTTGGAGTTTTATCAACAATTTGCTTGTGTAGGCGGGGACCTGGTATTTTCGGAGTCCTTATGTGAGGAATTACAAAAGAAATTTTTTCAACAAAAATGTGAATTAGGAAGAGTTGGTCGACGAAATATGAATCGGAGACTGAATCTTAATATACCTCAGAACAATACATTCTTGTTACCACGAGATGTATTGGCCGCTACGGATCATTTGATTGGAATGAAATTTGGAACGGGTATACTTGACGATGACGATATGAATCACTTGAAAAATAAACGTATTCGTTCGGTTGCGGATCTGTTACAAGATCAATTCGGACTGGCTCTTGGCCGTTTACAACATGCGGTTCAAAAAACTATCCGTAGAGTATTCATACGTCAATCGAAACCGACTCCACAAACTTTGGTAACTCCAACTTCAACTTCGATTTTATTAATAACTACTTATGAGACCTTTTTTGGCACATACCCCTTATCTCAAGTTTTTGACCAAACCAATCCATTGACACAAACGGTTCATGGGCGAAAAGTGAGTTGTTTGGGTCCTGGAGGATTGACGGGGAGAACTGCAAGTTTTCGGAGCCGAGATATTCATCCGAGTCACTATGGGCGTATTTGTCCAATTGACACGTCCGAAGGCATCAATGTTGGACTTACTGGATCCTTAGCTATTCATGCGAGAATTGATCACTGGTGGGGATCTATAGAGAGTCCGTTTTATGAAATATCTGAGAAAGCAAAAGAAAAAAAAGAGAGACAGGTGGTTTATTTATCACCAAATAGAGATGAATATTATATGATAGCAGCAGGAAATTCTTTGTCCTTGAATCAGGGTATTCAGGAAGAACAGGTTGTTCCAGCTAGATACCGTCAAGAATTCCTGACTATTGCATGGGAACAGATTCATGTTAGAAGTATTTTTCCTTTCCAATATTTTTCTATTGGAGGTTCTCTCATTCCTTTTATTGAGCATAATGATGCGAATCGGGCTTTAATGAGTTCTAATATGCAGCGCCAAGCAGTTCCACTTTCTCGGTCCGAGAAGTGCATTGTTGGAACTGGATTGGAACGCCAAACAGCTCTAGATTCGCGGGTTTCCATTATAGCCGAACGCGAGGGAAAGATCATTTCTAGTGATAGTCACAAGATCCTTTTATCAAGTAGTGGGAAGACTATAAGTATCCCTTTAGTTGCCCATCAGCGCTCTAACAAAAATACTTGTATGCACCAAAAACCTCGGGTTCCGCGGGGTAAATCCATTAAAAAAGGGCAAATTTTAGCGGAGGGAGCAGCTACAGTTGGTGGGGAACTTGCTTTAGGAAAAAACGTTTTAGTAGCTTATATGCCGTGGGAGGGTTACAATTTTGAAGACGCAGTACTAATTAGCGAACGTTTAGTATATGAGGATATTTATACTTCTTTTCACATCCGAAAATATGAAATTCAGACGAATACGACAAGCCAAGGCTCCGCTGAAAAAATCACTAAAGAAATACCACATCTAGAAGAACATTTACTCCGAAATTTGGACAGAAATGGAGTTGTGAGGTTGGGATCCTGGGTAGAAACAGGCGATATTTTAGTAGGTAAATTAACGCCTCAGATAGCGAGCGAATCCTCGTATATCGCGGAAGCTGGATTATTACGAGCCATTTTAGGCCTTGAGGTATCCACTTCAAAAGAAACTTCTCTCAAACTACCTATAGGTGGAAGAGGGCGCGTTATCGATGTGAAATGGATCCAGAGGGACCCCCTCGACATAATGGTTCGTGTATATATTTTACAGAAACGTGAAATCAAAGTTGGGGATAAAGTAGCAGGAAGACACGGGAATAAGGGGATCATTTCCAAAATTTTGCCTAGGCAAGATATGCCCTATTTGCAAGATGGAACACCTGTTGATATGGTCTTCAATCCCCTAGGAGTACCCTCACGAATGAATGTGGGACAAATATTTGAAAGCTCGCTCGGATTAGCAGGGGATCTGCTAAAGAAACATTATAGAATAGCACCCTTTGATGAGAGATATGAGCAAGAGGCTTCAAGAAAACTTGTGTTTTCGGAATTATATGAAGCCAGTAAACAAACAAAAAATCCATGGGTATTTGAACCCGAGTACCCGGGAAAAAGCAGAATATTTGATGGAAGAACAGGAGATCCCTTCGAACAACCTGTTCTAATAGGGAAGTCCTATATTTTAAAATTAATTCATCAAGTTGATGAGAAAATCCATGGACGTTCTACCGGGCCCTACTCACTTGTTACCCAACAACCCGTTAGAGGAAGAGCCAAACAAGGGGGACAACGAGTAGGAGAAATGGAAGTTTGGGCTTTAGAAGGATTTGGTGTTGCTCATATTTTACAAGAGATACTTACTTATAAATCTGATCATCTTATAGGTCGCCAAGAAATACTTAATGTTACGATCTGGGGAAAAAGAGTGCCTAATTACGAGGATCCTCCAGAATCTTTTCGAGTGCTCGTTCGAGAACTACGATCTTTGGCTCTAGAACTGAACCATTTCCTTGTATCTGAGAAGAACTTTCAGGTTAATAGGGAAGATGTTTGATCAGAATAAATATAAATTCTTTTCTTATTTCTATTTTATGATTGACCAATATAAACATAAACAACTTCAAATTGAACTCGTTTCCCCTCAACAAATAAAGGCTTGGGCTAACAAAATCCTACCTAATGGGGAAGTCGTTGGCGAAGTCACAAGGCCCTCCACTTTTCATTATAAAACTGATAAACCAGAAAAAGATGGATTGTTTTGCGAAAGAATCTTTGGACCCATAAAAAGCGGAATTTGTGCTTGTGGAAATTCTCGAGCGAGCGTAGCTGAAAACGAAGACGAAAGATTTTGTCAAAAATGCGGGGTAGAATTTGTGGATTCTAGGATACGAAGATATCAAATGGGATACATCAAACTGGCATGTCCAGTGACTCATGTGTGGTATTTGAAAGGTCTTCCTAGTTATATCGCGAATCTTTTAGATAAACCCCTTAAGAAATTGGAAGGCCTAGTATACGGCGATTTCTCTTTTGCTAGGCCCAGCGCTAAAAAACCTACTTTCTTACGATTACGAGGTTTATTCGAAGATGAAATTTCATCCTGTAACCACAGCATTTCTCCATTTTTTTCTACCCCAGTCTTTGCAACATTTCGAAATCGGGAAATTGCGACAGGAGCAGGTGCTATTAGAGAACAATTAGCAGATTTGGATTTGCGAATTATTATAGAGAATTCCTTGGTTGAATGGAAGGAATTAGAAGACGAGGGGTATAGTGGAGATGAATGGGAAGATAGAAAAAGACGAATAAGAAAAGTTTTTTTAATTAGACGAATGCAATTGGCGAAACATTTTATTCAAACAAATGTAGAACCAGAATGGATGGTTTTGTGCTTATTACCGGTTCTTCCTCCCGAATTGAGACCCATTGTTTATAGGTCTGGGGATAAAGTAGTGACTTCGGATATTAATGAACTTTATAAGAGAGTTATCCGTCGGAACAACAACCTTGCCGATCTATTAAAAAAAAGTGAATCAGCGCCAGCAGATTTAGTAATGTGCCAGGAAAAATTGGTACAAGAAGCCGTGGATACACTTCTTGATAGTGGGTCTCGCGGGCAACCGACGAGGGATGGTTACAATAAAGTATACAAGTCACTTTCAGATGTAATTGAGGGTAAAGAGGGGAGGTTTCGCGAGACTCTGCTTGGGAAACGGGTCGATTACTCGGGGCGTTCTGTCATTGTTGTGGGTCCTTCGCTTTCATTACATCAATGTGGATTACCTCTAGAGATAGCAATAAATCTTTTTCAGCTATTTGTAATTCGCGATTTAATCACGAAACATGGTACTTCTAATGTCAGGATTGCTAAAAGGAAAATTTGGGAAAAGGAACCCATTGTATGGGAAATACTTCAAGAAGTTATGCAGGGGCATCCTGTACTGTTGAACAGAGCACCTACCCTGCATAGATTAGGCATACAGGCCTTCCAACCGACTTTAGTAGAGGGGCGTACTATTTGTTTACATCCATTAGTGTGTAAGGGTTTCAATGCGGACTTTGATGGGGATCAAATGGCTGTTCATCTACCTTTATCCTTGGAAGCTCAAGCAGAAGCCCGTTTACTTATGTTTTCTCATATGAATCTCCTGTCTCCCGCTATTGGAGATCCGATTTGCGTGCCAACCCAAGACATGCTTATCGGACTTTATGTATTAACCATTGGAAATCGTCGAGGTATTTGTGCAAATAGATATAATAGTTGCGGAAACTATCCAAATAAAAAAGTAAATTACAATAATAATAATTATACGAAAGATAAAGAACCCTATTTTTCTAGTTCCTATGATGCACTGGGAGCTTATAGACAGAAACAAATCGGTTTAAACAGTCCCTTGTGGCTCCGATGGAAACTAGATCAACGCGTCATTGGATCAAGAGAAGTTCCGATTGAAGTTCAATATGAATCTTTTGGGACTTATCATGAGATTTATGCCCACTATCTAATAGTCGGAAATAGAAAAAAAGAAACCCGTTCTATATACATTCGAACCACTCTTGGTCATATTTCTTTTTATAGAGAAATAGAAGAAGCCGTACAAGGATTTAGTCGGGCCTATTCATACACTATCTAAATCTAAACAAGGAAGTTAGATTCGGCGATGCCCCTTTCGGGGGGCATTCCGATTTCGCTAGTACCATCTTTTTTGCCGCGCAAATTCAGATTGAGATTGAGGAAAGGGGGTAAATTAAGTTTTCGAATCACTGACTCAGGCCTATTGTCGAATCCTACTCAGAAATTGTCGAATCCTACTCATTCAAAAAAGGGGGTACTTATGTATGGCGGAACGGGCCAACCTGGTCTTTCATAATAAAGAGATAGACGGAACTGCTATGAAACGACTTATTAGCAGATTAATAGATCATTTCGGAATGGGATATACATCCCATATACTGGATCAACTAAAGGCTCTGGGCTTCCATCAAGCCACTACTACATCGATTTCTTTAGGAATCGAGGATCTTTTAACAATACCCTCTAAAGGATGGTTAGTCCAAGATGCGGAACAACAGAGTTTTCTTTTGGAGAAACACTATTATTATGGGGCTGTACACGCAGTAGAAAAATTACGCCAATCCGTTGAAATATGGTATGCTACAAGTGAATATTTGAAACAAGAAATGAATTCGAATTTTCGGCTAACGGATCCTTCTAATCCAGTCTATCTAATGTCTTTTTCAGGAGCCAGAGGAAATGCATCTCAGGTACACCAATTAGTAGGGATGAGAGGGTTAATGGCGGATCCTCAAGGACAAATGATTGATTTACCTATTCAAAGCAATTTACGCGAGGGACTTTCTTTGACAGAATATATAATTTCCTGCTACGGAGCCCGCAAAGGGGTTGTAGATACTGCTGTACGAACAGCGGATGCTGGATATCTTACACGCAGACTTGTTGAAGTAGTTCAACATATTATTGTGCGTAGAAGAGATTGTGGTACTATCCGAGGTATTTCTGTGAGTCCTCAAAATGGGATGACAGAAAAACTTTTTGTCCAAACACTAATTGGTCGTGTATTAGCAGACGATATATATATTGGTTCACGATGCATTGCTGCTCGAAATCAAGATATTGGAATTGGATTAGTCAATCGATTCATAACTGCCTTTCGAGCACAACCGTTTCGGGCACAACCAATATATATTAGAACCCCTTTTACTTGCCGGAGCACATCTTGGATCTGTCAATTATGTTATGGGCGGAGTCCCACTCATGGCGATCTGGTCGAATTGGGAGAAGCTGTAGGTATTATTGCGGGTCAATCAATTGGGGAGCCAGGGACTCAACTAACATTAAGAACTTTTCATACTGGTGGAGTATTCACAGGGGGTACTGCCGACCTTGTACGATCCCCCTCGAATGGAAAAATCCAATTCAATGAGAATTTGGTTCACCCCACACGTACCCGTCATGGGCAGCCTGCTTTTCTATGCTATATAGACTTGCGTGTAACTATTCAGAGTCAGGATATTCTACATAGTGTGAATATTCCGTTAAAAAGCTTGATTCTAGTGCAAAATGATCAATATGTAGAATCCGAACAAGTAATTGCGGAGATTCGTGCCGGAACATCCACTTTGCATTTTAAAGAAAAGGTACAAAAGCATATTTATTCCGAATCAGACGGGGAAATGCACTGGAGTACTGATGTTTACCATGCGCCCGAATATCAATATGGTAATCTTCGTCGATTACCAAAAACAAGCCATTTATGGATATTGTCAGTAAGTATGTGCAGATCCAGTATAGCATCCTTTTCGCTGCACAAGGATCAAGATCAAATGAATACTTATTCTTTTTCTGTTGACGGAAGATATATCTTTGACCTCCCAATGGCTAATGATCAAGTAAGCCATAGACTGTTGGATACTTTTGGTAAAAAAGATAAGGAAATTCTTGATTATTTAACGCCAGATCGAATCGTGTCCAACAATCATTGGAATTTTGTCTATCCTTCTATTCTTCAAGATAATTCGGATTTGTTGGCGAAAAAGCGAAGAAATAGGTTCGTCATTCCATTACAATATCATCAAGAACAAGAAAAAGAGCTAATATCCTGTTTGGGTATTTCGATTGAAATACCCTTTATGGGTGTTTTACGTAGAAATACTATTTTTGCTTATTTTGACGATCCAGGATACAGAAAAGATAAAAGGGGTTCAGGAATTGTTAAATTTCGATATAGGACCCTAGAGGAAGAATATAGGACCCTAGAGGAAGAATATCGGACCCGAGAGGAAGAGTATAGGACTCTAGAGGAAGACTCAGAGGACGAATATGAGAGCCCAGAGAACGAATATAGGACTCTAGAAGACGAATATGAAACCCTAGAAGAAGAATATGGGAATCCAGAGAACGAATATAAAACTCGAGAGGACGAATATGGAACTCTACAGGAAGAAGAATATGGGAGCTGTGAAGATGGCTCAGAGAACGAATATGAGGCTTTAGAAGAAGACTCAGAGGAAGACTCAGAGGACGAATATGGGAGCCGTGAAGATGGCTCAGAGAACGAATATGAGGCTTTAGAAGAAGACTCAGAGGAAGACTCAGAGGACGAATATGAGAGCCCAGAGGAAGATTCTATCTTAAAAAAAGAGGGTTTTATTGAGCATCGAGGAACAAAAGAATTTAGTCTAAAATACCAAAAAGAAGTAGATCGGTTTTTTTTCATTCTTCAAGAACTGCATATCTTGCCGAGATCCTCATCCCTAAAGGTACTTCACAATAGTATTATTGGAGTGGATACACAACTCACAAAAAATACAAGAAGTCGACTAGGTGGATTGGTCCGAGTTAAGAGAAAAAAAAACCATACGGAACTAAAAATCTTTTCCGGAGATATTCATTTTCCTGAAGAGGCGGATAAGATATTAGGCGCTAGTTTGATACCACCAGAAAGAGAAAAAAAAGATTCTAAGGACTCAAAAAAAAGAAAAAATTGGGTTTATGTTCAACGGAAAAAAATTCTCAAAAGCAAGGAAAAGTATTTTGTTTCAGTTCGACCTGCAGTCGCATATGAAATGGACGAAGGGAGAAATCTAGCAAGACTTTTCCCGCAAGATCTCCTGCAAGAAGAGGATAATCTCCAACTTCGACTTGTCAATTTTATTTCTCATGAAAATAGTAAGTTAACTCAAAGAATTTATCACACGAATAGTCAATTCGTTCGAACTTGCTTGGTAGTGAATTGGGGACAAGAAGAAAAAGAGGGGGCTCGTGCTTCCCTTGTTGAGTTAAGAACAAATGATCTGATTCGCGATTTCCTAAGAATTGAGTTAGTCAAGTCCCTTATTTCATACACAAGAAGAAGGTATGATAGGACAAGTGCAGGACCGATTCCCAATAATAGGTTAGATCGCAACAATACCAATTCCTTTTATTCCAAGGCGAAGATTCAATCACTTAGCCAACATCAAGAAGCTATTGGCACCTTGTTGAATCGAAATAAAGAATACCCATCTTTGATGATTTTGTCGGCACCCAACTGTTCTCGAATTGGTTTATTCAAGAATTCGAAATATCCCAATGCGGTAAAAGAATCGAATCCTAGAATTCTTATTCGAGATATTTTTGGTCTCTTAGGCGCTATTGTACCTAGTATATCGAATTTTTCTTCATCTTACTATTTATTAACACATAATCTGATCTTGTTAAAAAAATACTTGTTCCTTGACAATTGGAAACAAACCTTCCAAGTACTTCAAGGGCTTAAATACTCTTTAATAGATGAAAATAAAAGGATGTCGAATTTCGACAGTAACATCATGTTGGATCCATTCCATTTGAATTGGCACTTTCTCCATCATGACTCATGGGAGGAGACATTGGCAATAATTCACCTTGGACAATTTATTTGCGAAAATGTATGTCTATTTAAGTCGCACATAAAAAAATCTGGTCAAATTTTCATTGTTAATATGGACTCCTTTGTTATAAGAGCAGCTAAGCCTTATTTGGCCACTATAGGAGCAACTGTTCATGGTCATTATGGAAAAATCCTTTACAAAGGAGATAGGTTAGTTACCTTTATATATGAAAAATCGAGATCTAGTGATATAACGCAAGGTCTTCCAAAAGTAGAACAAATATTCGAAGCGCGTTCAATTGATTCACTATCGCCGAATCTCGAAAGGAGAATTGAGGATTGGAATGAGCATATACCAAGAATTCTTGGGGTTCCCTGGGGATTCTTGATTGGAGCTGAGCTAACCATCGCCCAAAGTCGTATCTCTTTGGTTAATAAGATCCAAAAGGTTTATCGATCCCAAGGGGTACAGATCCATAATAGACATATAGAGATTATTATACGCCAAGTAACATCAAAAGTACGGGTTTCCGAAGATGGAATGTCTAATGTTTTTTTACCTGGGGAATTAATAGGACTATTGCGAGCGGAACGAGCAGGGCGAGCTTTGGATGAATCGATCTATTATCGTGCAATCTTATTGGGAATAACAAGGGCTTCCCTGAATACCCAAAGTTTCATATCCGAAGCAAGTTTTCAAGAAACTGCTCGAGTTTTAGCAAAAGCTGCCCTACGAGGTCGTATTGATTGGTTGAAAGGCCTGAAAGAAAACGTAGTTCTGGGGGGAATTATCCCTGTTGGTACCGGATTCCAAAAATTTGTGCATCGTTTCCCACAAGACAAGAACCTTTATTTCGAAATTCAAAAAAAAAATCTATTCATGTCGGAAATGAGAGATATTTTGTTTCCCCATACAGAATTAGTTTCTTCTGATTCTGACGTAACAAACAATTTCTATGAGACATCAGAACCCCATTTACTCCCATTTATCCGATTTAAGGATATATAAAGCATATAAAGCAGATTTTTTTACTTTAATTGAAACTATACTTTTGACCTTAGAATGCTAACAGGTCTGATTTTAGATTTTGTATTTTCATATTTTACTAAATAAAAATAAAAGAAGTCAGTTAATTTATTAAGGCTGTGTTTATATCATGTATTAATGGCCAATTCTGAGTAGAAGGTTCCATCGGAACAATTATTATTTATTTCAAGATATTTCGGCTCTTTCTTAATCTTCAAAAAGAAATCAATTCCGTAATGGTAAGACGAAAAAAAGAAAAAAAAAAGGAAGTGTGGAAAAAATGACAAGAAGATATTGGAACATCAATTTGAAAGAGATGATAGAAGCGGGAGTTCATTTTGGTCATGGTATTAAGAAATGGAATCCTAAAATGGCCCCTTACATCTTGGCAAAGCGTAAAGGTACTCATATTACAAATCTCGCTAGAACGGCTCGTTTTTTATCAGAAGCTTGTGATTTAGTTTTTGATGCAGCAAGTCAGGGAAAAAGCTTCTTAATTGTTGGTACCAAAAAAAGAGCAGCAGATTTAGTAGCATCAGCTGCAATAAGGTCTCGTTGTCATTATGTTAATAAAAAGTGGTTCAGTGGTATGTTAACGAATTGGTCGATTACCAAAACTAGACTTTCTCAATTTAGAGACTTAAGAGCGGAAGAAAAGATGGGGAAATTCCACCATCTCCCAAAAAGAGATGTGGCAATATTAAAGAGAAAATTATCTACCTTGCAAAGATATCTCGGCGGGATTAAATATATGACGAGGTTGCCTGACATTGTGATCGTCCTTGATCAGCAAAAAGAGTATATAGCTCTTCGGGAATGCGCCATTTTGGGGATTCCTACTATTTCTTTAGTCGATACAAATTGTGACCCAGATCTCGCAAATATATCGATTCCTGCCAACGATGACACTATGACTTCAATTCGATTGATTCTTAACAAATTAGTATTTGCAATTTGTGAAGGCCGTTCTCTCCATATAAGAAATCTTTGATTAAGATTAAGAAGAATAGTGAATTCTTAAGCAACTACGTAGATTTATGGGATCAGTTACTATTTTTTTTGTTTTGCATAGATAAAAGAAAGGGAATATTGATATATATTAGAGGGTATTGATATATATTATCATTTGATGTGATTTCTTGGTATCCTAAATATAAGATTAATACTTCAAGTTGCTGAGTTGAGAAAGAGATGGTTGAATCAAAAGAATTCCTTTTTTGAAGTTTAATTTTTATCAGAGGACAATATGAATATTACACCATGTTCCATTAAAACACTCAAGGGGTTGTATGATATATCAGGCGTAGAAGTAGGCCAACACTTCTATTGGCAAATAGGAGGTTTCCAAATTCATGCCCAAGTACTCATCACTTCTTGGGTCGTAATTACTATCTTGCTAGGTTCAGTTATCATAGCTGTTCGGAATCCACAAACCATCCCAAGCGACGGTCAGAATTTCTTCGAATATGTCCTTGAGTTTATTCGAGATTTGAGCAAAACTCAGATTGGAGAAGAATATGGTCCCTGGGTTCCCTTTATTGGAACTATGTTCCTTTTTATTTTTGTTTCGAATTGGTCGGGTGCTCTTTTACCTTGGAAAATTATAGAGTTACCCCATGGGGAATTAGCAGCGCCCACGAATGATATAAATACTACTGTTGCTTTAGCTTTACTCACATCAGCGGCATATTTTTATGCGGGTCTTAGCAAAAAAGGATTGAGTTATTTCGAGAAATATATTAAACCAACCCCAATCCTTTTACCAATTAACATCCTAGAAGATTTCACAAAACCATTATCGCTTAGTTTTCGACTTTTCGGAAATATATTGGCGGATGAATTAGTCGTTGTTGTTCTTGTTTCTTTAGTCCCCTTAGTAGTCCCTATACCAGTCATGTTTCTTGGATTATTTACAAGCGGTATTCAAGCTCTTATTTTTGCAACGTTAGCCGCAGCCTATATAGGTGAATCCATGGAAGGTCATCATTGAATTGACTAATTTTCGAAATAGTCTTTTTTTTTAGCTTAGCCCAATTCATGCATGGTTGCAGATAATCATCCTGGTTAGAAAACTAACTAGTTCGAAATGCCTATGAATAGAGAACCTAGAGTTGTAGGAGAGAGAATAGACTATATTACGGAATTGTTAAATTATATATGCATTCAGGGGGGACGAAATCTGGTTAGATCTATATCCTTAATGTCTATAAGACAGTCATCTTTTGTGCGGCTTTCTAAGGATTCATTTTAGAATTGGATTCAATAGAAAATAAGAAAATATGCAAACAAAATAGAAGAAACAAATGTATATAGAATTTTATTTATTTCTAAGTTAGATTAGATTCATTATCGAATCCGATATATAGAATTCCGGAATTGGATTCCATATCCAGTTCTATGCAGCATATTGTTATCAATTGTATATCTTGATTTGATTCCTATTGGATTTGGATTAGTTCGATTTCAATAGGGGTTCTTCCTGTATTTCGTCTTTTATTATGGATTAGATGAAGGGAAAAAAAGGGAACTCAAGGATATCGAAGAGTAAAAAAAGATGGAATGAAAGGGTGGTTGGTTGGAAAGAAAGAGAAATAGAATAATGAAAAGCATATGGATTTACACAAACCTCTAATGATTAGAAACTAAAAACGAGATCTCGAAGTAGTTCGGACGATTTAGATTATCATTTCAATTTGTACTTTTTAGTTACTTCTACCCAATAGAGCTTAGAAGTTAAAAATAATAATTTCTTGGTTGATTGTATCCTTAACCATTTCTTTTTTTTTTTGACACGAGGAACTCACCATGAATCCACTAATTGCTGCTGCTTCCGTTATTGCTGCTGGATTGGCTGTAGGGCTTGCTTCTATTGGGCCTGGAGTTGGTCAAGGTACTGCTGCAGGACAAGCTGTAGAGGGTATTGCGAGACAGCCACAAGCAGAAGGGAAAATACGAGGTACTTTATTGCTTAGTCTAGCTTTTATGGAAGCTTTAACAATTTATGGACTGGTTGTGGCACTAGCGCTTTTATTTGCGAACCCTTTTGTTTAATCCTAAAAAAGAAAATAAGTCCTTTAAATTAGATACTTTTTTCTTTTTTTAGTAAATTGGTATTTGCTTCTGTAATTCCAAGTATATCAATACTTTTATTTATTATATTATTTTATTCCAGGAATTTTTTATTTATCGGGACAGACAATACCCCGGGAAGGGTTGATTTGAGCATGATCAATTTAGGTAGAAGATATGCTCGCCCTCTTCCTTCCCGTCCTTAGTTTAGGATCTTTTTCCTTTTATTTTAGGAATTTTGGGAACATTTTAACAAAGGAGATCTTTCACAGGTCAAACGAGACCTAAGACTTAATCTAAAAGAAATTATTAGATTGAATCTATTTGCATTAAAAAAATTGCATTAAAAAAACCGATAAAAAAAGGGCGAGCGAAGTAAGTGATCGAAAAACTTTCTTCCGAAGTAAGTGATCGAAAAACTTTCTTCTTTGTTCGTCCTATCTATAAGAGGAGAGCATATGAAAAATGTAACCCATTCTTTTGTTTTTTTAGCTCACTGGCCATTCGCTGGGAGTTTCGGGCTTAATACCGATATTTTAGCAACAAATCTAATAAATCTAATTGTAGTGGTTGGCGTATTGATTTTTTTTGGAAAGGGAGTGTGTGCGAGTTGTCTATTTCAAGAATAGATTGGATCTATCCGGCTGCACATTAGAATATTTTTTAGTATTTTTGTTTTGGGATAAATAAGAAAAGAAAAGGTGCACGATCTCCACGAATTACTTCTGAATAACTTCAGAAATCATATGGAAGAACCATAGCATTTCGCGACTCATTGGTAAATTTACTTTGATTCTCTATAGACCAATAATGTGAGACCATTAACACGGTTAAAGCTAAACTGCTTGAAGTCCAGGCAAAAAGGGGTACTCTTTCTACAACTATATTAGTATCGAAATGCTTTATTAGTATCCAAATGCTTTAAACGGGAAATAGCTAGTGTAGAATTTATCTGATATAGAACACTCATATCGATAAAATGGTTTGAACTATTTACTAGAAGGGCACCCTGCCCTTTTTCCAATGCCGAATCGACGACCTGTGTATAAAAAAAGCGAAATTTTTTGGATTTAAGGAAAGAAAAAAAAATTCTAGCAATTTTCATTTTCCATTTATTTACTTCGTTTTTCTTAATGAAATTGTTAACTAACAGAGCAAACACAAATAAAGAAACAACTTTGCTGACCATGATAGATTTTTATCTAGTCGGAAGAGTCCTCTTAATATTTATCTAGTCTTATATACGTTTTGGTTTTGGTATATTGAAATACAAAGAGAAAAGAGGATAGAGGATAGGCTCATTACATAAAAAAAAAAAAAAAGGAGCGTGAGAGCCAAATGAATCGAAAGATTCATGTTTGGTTCGGGAAGAGATCATAAAAGTTGTAAACTTCATAGCAAGATAATCTACTTTCATTAAAAGATTTATTAGATAATCGAAAACAGAGGATCTTAAGTACTATTCGAAATTCGGAAGAATTGCGTAGAGGGACCCTTGAACAACTCGAAAAAGCTCGACTTCGATTACAGAAAGTCGAACTAGAAGCATATGAGTATCGGATGAATGGATACTCTGAGATAGAACGAGAAAAAGCAAATTTGATTAATGCTACTTCTATGAGTTTGAAACAATTAGAAAAGTCTAAAAATGAAACCCTTTATTTTGAAAAACAAAGAGCGATGAATCAGGTCCGACAACGGGTTTTCCAACAAGCCGTACAAGGAGCTCT